AGTTAATATAAAAATTCAGGAGATTGTTTAAAGTGAAGATGAAAAATACTATTTTTTGAGGGGGGGATTTTGGCATTTGAAATTTTTCTCTCGGGGAAAAAAGTAAAATAATCGGTCTTAAAATTTGTGTTGGGAATTTCAATAGTAAATTATTTTTGCGGGGTGCGATCGGGGAGGAGGGGGTTGGTGTGAAAATATTATTATGCGAATTTGGGGTTGGAATGGATATTATAGTTTTGTCGCATGTTTGCTTTTTAATTTTTAAAAATCGGGGTGTTGAAAAAGTGGTTACTGCGGAAAACTTATAATAAAAAAATAATGGAATCTTTAGGTCAAGGAAAAAATATGTCTAACAAGCATGAAGGAATATATCCGTATATAGGGAATGTGCCAGGCCAAGAATATAGCTCCACCCGGACTAGATGGTCTACCCCGGTGAGGGGAACGGTAACGAGCATATATGGGTGTCAGGTGAAAGGTAGAGATAAAAAGGACAACCAGGGGTGGAACAGGCATATCTGATAAGAACATGAGGTGATATGTACCAATATAACGGGTGCGACCAAAGGCCTTGGAAAGAGCAAGTAGGGCGGGGTGGTTCCGGACCATTGAGATGATCTTGAAGGTGTAACCAGCGGCCTTGGAAAGGACATCAAGGGAGGAGTTACAATATATGGACGTGAAAAGCGGGACTGTATGCTTTCAGTGGAAGGATAGAGGGTTTCACGGGCTGGGTTAAACCAAGGGACACCATTAGGAACGGGATAGTCATGGTTACTAATAATGGATAGCCGAAATAAACATGGAACGTTTGAGTAATGAGGGGGTAAATTTAATGTAATGAGCCAATTTCGTATACAAATAATTATAGTATAATTCTCGTTTATTAGGCGTGAGGCAGATCATTAATGTATAATTATACATAGTGAAATAAAGACTATAAGCTAAGAGATACATAGTCGGAATCAGGTCAAATTTTTTGGGGGGGGGTAGGGGGGGGTCCTAGGAGGATTACTTTATTTTTGGCAAAGAGTAGTTTAAGTTAAAATGTTGGCTTTGGGGGCCAGAGATGGGAGTTCTCTCTTTGATGCTCTAGGGGTTGTAGTCCAGCTTTGGTTTACAAAAACAATGCTTTATAATTTTAAGCTACTAGAGCATATATTGGTTTTGGAGATCTTGTTTTCTAATCAGCCTACTAGTGGGTTTATAATGAAGAATGAAAAGTATAGAAGTGATGTTGATTGGCCAATAATAGTAAATGGGGGTTCTACTGGTTTGGTTGCTGCTCATGTGATTGTGATAAATGTAGCTACTATGGCTCAGAATACTGTTTGTATGATTGGTCGGAAGGTCATAGATCGTACGTGTGAGGTGTGGGTAAAAGGTGCTGTTATTAGGATTGTTACGGATAGTACTAGGGCTACAGTACCTCCTAGTTTATTTGGGATAGATCGAAGAATTCCATAGGCGAATAGGAAGTACCATTCTGGCTTGATGTGTTGTGGTGTTACTAGGGGGTTAGCTTTTGAGAAGTTTTCTGGGTCGTTAAAGATGTTGGGGGTAAATGATATGATGGTAAATATTAAGGTGACTAGGATTGTTAGTATTAATATATCTTTGTGGGAGTGGTATGGGTGGAAGGGAATTTTATCAATGTCTGAGTTTGTTCCTAGTGGGTTGCTTGATCCTTCTGTGTGTAGAAGTATAATGTGGATTGAGGATATTGAGATAATGGTGAATGGAAGGATGAAGTGGAGGGCAAAGAATCGGGTTAAAGTAGGGTCATTAATTGAGAAGCCCCCCCATAATCAGGTAGTAAGGGCTGTACCAATGTATGGTACAGCTGTAAGTAGGTTTGTAATTACTGTTGCAGCTCAGAACGATATTTGTCCTCAAGGTAGGACATAGCCAAAGAAGGCTGTTGCTATAAGGATTATTAGGAGGGTGGTTCCTGATAGTCAGACATTTTTGTTTAGGTAAGATCCGTAGTATAGTCCGCGTGCAATGTGAATGTAGATGCAGATAAAAAATATGGATGCTCCAATTGCATGAAGGTTTTGTATGATTCATCCATAGGGGACGTCTCGTGTGATATGGACGATGGATGAAAAGGCAAGGTTGATGTTGGCTGTGTAGTGGATGGCTAGGAAGAAACCGGTTGTGATTTGTAGAGCTGAGCAGGTTAGTAATATGGATCCGAAATTTCATCAGGTTGAGATGTTTGATCCAACTGGTAGGAGGTTAAATAGTAGAAGTATGTGTTGGTTGGACATGTTTTTGTGGTTGATTTACAACGGTGGTTTTTCAGACTGCAGGTCTCGATAGAGCAAGAACTATGATTGTGATGACTTATTTTTTAAGTTTTATTTTGGTGTTTATGGTTCTGAGTGTGGTGGTTTTGGGGGTGGTTTCTATGCCGTATCAGGGGGTTATTGCTTTAATAGGGGTTTCTTTTTTTTGTTGTATTTTTATGCTAGTATTGGGTCGTACGTTTGTGGCTTTAGTTATGTATATTGTATATTTGGGTGGGCTGGTTGTAGTTTTTGGGTATTGTGTGAGTGTAGAGAAGGGGGGCGTTGTGGTTTCTAAGGTTTTTAGTGTTAAGTATTTTATTGCTATTGTGTTTGTTTTACTTGTTATTTTATGGTGGTTTTTAGTGGATAATACGGTTGGTTTGTTAGCTTATACTAATTGAGAGGATTTAGTATGTTTAGAAGTAAATGGTGGTAGTGTTTTATATCTTCAGGGTGGGGCTGGTTTGATTGTTTGTTCTTGAGGCTTGTTGGTTGTATTGTTTTCTATTTTAGTTATTTTGAGTTGGTCTCGGTTGGGGGGCTTGCGACCGTTCTAGGGAAGAGTCAGGATAAGTAGGATTATTATGGTTGTGGTAAATGTAGTTATATAGTTCTTAATTACGTTTTTTTGTTGTGTTGAAAGGTGAATGGGTGGGGTGAGTGTGTTTGATAGGCCTTTTGGTCCTCAGCTTTCTAGGGTTCATAGGTCTATTAGTTCGGTTGAGGTTTGTTGGCTGGTCTTTAGTGTTTTTATTGTGAGGGCTCGATGGGGGATATTAAAGAATGCTAGTTGGTTGAAGAACATGTTTTGTTTGTTAGGGGTTTTTGGTGTTGAATGGTGAGTTATGATGGATAGATCTTTTGATAGTATAATTCCTAGTAAGGTAGCTGTGAGTGCTATATATTTAATGGTTTTTGGTATAGTGATTATAGTTGTAGTTTGTAGGGTTGAAATTTTTGTTATGGTTCCTATTAAGATTGATATTAATATTAGGCGAGCTAATGGGTTGATAATAGTTTTTGTTTCTTTGTGGTAGCTGTGGCGAGTTCGTGGGTGTCCTGTTATAGTGGTTATTATGATTTGTGTGCTATAGCAAGCAGATAGGATCGTGGCGATTATTGTGATTAAGATTGCTCATGAGTTGGTGTGTGAGTTAATTAGTGTTTCAATGATGGTGTCTTTTGAATAAAATCCGGATAGGAATGGTGTTCCTATGAGTGAGAGGTTAGCGATAGTTAGGAATGATGAGGTTATTGGTAGGGTTTTTATTATTCCCCCTATTGTCCGGATATCTTGTTCATTGTTTATGTTGTGGATATATGAGCCTGAGCATAGGAATAGTAGGGCCTTGAAGAAGGAATGTGTGATTATATGTAGGAAGGCTAGGGAGGGTTGGTTTAATCCAATCATTGTCATTATTAGGCCCAGTTGGCTAGTTGTAGATAATGCGATGATTTTTTTAATGTCGGTGTGAGTTGTTGCTGCGGCTGCAGCAAATATTGTTGTTGTTGCCCCTAGAATAAGGCAGCTGGTTATTATAATTTTATTGTTGTTAAGGATTGGGTGTAGACGAATTAGTAAGAATACCCCGGCTACCACTATTGTGCTTGAGTGGAGTAAGGCTGAGACTGGTGTTGGACCTTCTATGGCTGATGGGAGTCATGGGTGAAGTCCGAATTGTGCAGATTTTCCTGTGGCAGCTGCTAATAATCCTATTATTGGTACGATGTTGATTGTTTCATGTTGGGCTATGAGTTCTTGTATGTTAATTGATGATGTAGTTATTAATCAGACAGTTGTTGTAATAAGGCCAATGTCTCCGATGCGGTTGTAAATAATGGCTTGTAGGGCTGCTGTGTTAGCGTCTTGTCGTCCATGTCATCATCCAATGAGGAGGAAAGATATGATTCCTACGCCTTCTCATCCGATAAAGAGCTGATATATGTTATTTGCTGTGATGATTACTAGTATTGTAATTAGGAATATTAGTAAGTATTTGATGAATTTGTTGTTGTGTGGGTCTGTGGCTATGTATCAGGTGGAGAATTCTGTGATGGATCAGGTAATAAACAGTGCAATTGGAATAAATATGAGTGATGTTGTGTCTAGGGTGATAGAAATGTTGATGTTTTCTGTAGGCGTGGTAATTAGTGGTATTAGTGAGAGTGTTAGTTCGTTGTTGTTGTTTAGTAGTGAGTTAATAGGAGCTAGGCTAATAAGAAATAGTAGTATGAGGTTGTTTTTAGCGTTGTTTGGTTTTATGATAGTTATTATTAGTGATAGTAGGATAGTTATGGCAATTGTTGGGGTAATTAGGTTCATTTCTACCACTTGGATTTGCACCAAGAGTTTTGGTGCCTAAGACCAGTGGAATACTATTATCCTTTGGTAGAGGGGGCTGGTGGTTAATTCCAGGTTAAAGAGTTAGCAGGTCTTTTGTCACCCTCGGTGTGTGAGGAGTAGCTCCTATTGTCAGGGTCACAGCTTGATATTTTTCTTAAATTACGCACACTAAATTACTAGTTCTGGCTTAAGTGAGATTAATATTAGGGGGATGATGTGGAGTGTTATAAGTAGGTGTTCTCGTGAGTGTGTTGGTTGTGTTATTGTGTTTAGTAGTGGTGTGCTTATTTGTGTTGATAGGAATATGTGTAGGGAGTATGACGCTGTGATTAGCATTGATAGTCCGAATATAATAATTGTTGTTGGGCATCAGTTGAATAGTGATGATGCAATTAACAGTTCTCCTGTAAAGTTTATGCTTGGTGGGGTTGCAATGTTTATTAGGTTGGCTAGCAATCATCAGACTGTAAGCATTGGTAGGATGTTATGGAATCCACGTGTAAGGATCATAATTCGGGTTTTGGTTCGTTCATAGGTAGTATTGGCTAGGCAGAATAGTGCTGAGGAGGTAAATCCGTGGGCGATTATTAGTGCTATGGCCCCGGATAGGCTTCATTGTGTTTGGATTATAATTGCGGCGATAACTAGTCCTATGTGGCTGATAGAGGAGTATGCGATTAGAGATTTTAGGTCTGTTTGTTGAAGGCAGGTCAGGTTGGCTAGTGTAGCCCCTCATATGGCGAGTACAATGAATGGTAAGAATAGGTCTGTTTTTATTGTAGGTAGGATTTGTGTTATTCGAATGATTCCGTATCCTCCTAATTTTAACAGGATGGCAGCTAGTACTATTGAGCCGGCAATGGGGGCTTCTACATGGGCTTTTGGTAGTCATAGGTGGAGGCCATAGATTGGTATTTTTGCTAAAAAGGCCCCAAGACAGGCAACTCAAAGTATTAGTTCTGTCTTAGGGCTTGTTGGTTGTATTATCTGTATAAAAAATGTTGGGGTATTTGTTATATTATTTATAAATAGGATTGCTATTAGTAGTGGTATTGAAGTTGTGAGGGTGTATAGTATGAAGTAGGTGCCTGCGGTCAGACGTTCAGTTTGTTGTCCTCATCGTGTGATAATGATTAGAGTTGGGATGAGGGTTGCTTCGAATATAATGTATATTAGGGTGAGGTTAGAGGCTATAAATGTTAGAGAGATGAACAACTGTAGTAGTGTGAGAGTTGTAAGGAATGTTCGTTGTCGTTGTAAGGGTTCTTTAGTTATCGCGTATTGGCTGGCTATAATTGTTATTGGTAGAAGTCAATAGGAGAGTGTGAGTAATGGGGCTGATGTGAAGTCAAGGTGGAGATGTGTGTTAGAGTTTGGTTCTAACAGAGTGAGGCTGAGCAGGGCAATTATGAATGAGTAGGAGGTTGTTGTTGTGTAAAGTATTTTTGGTTTAATGAGTAGGACTGTAGGGAGTAATATTGTGGTTATGTAAAGGATTTTTATCATTATAGCAGGCTTAGATTTTTTAGGAAGTCATTTCCGTGGGTTCGTGTGATTGCAACAACCAGGCTTAATCCTACGGCAGCTCCGCACACTGAGATGGTTAATAAGATAATTGGTATTGGGGTTTGTGCTACGGCCAGTGAGGTGGAGGTGAATACTACTAGTATTGTGAATACAATGAGTATTATTGTTTCTACGCATATTAGGGCTAGTATAAGGTGTTTGTGCTGTAGTGATAGGGAAATAATGGTGATTATGAAGGCTGTGTATAAGGTAGTTTTGATTAGTTCCATTACTATGGCTTGTGGCAGCAAGTTCTTTTGAGTCGAAATCAAATATCTATTAGACTACCGTAGTATTCTGTTCATTCTAGTCCGCCTTGTATCCATTCGTATAGAAGGCCTAGTGTTAGAATTGTTAATAGTACTGTGATTAGGGTGATAGTTGTGAGGGGGGGGTTTGTGTTTGTGCTTCATGGGGTTGGGAGTAGAAGTACGATTTCTAAGTCAAATAGGATAAATAAGATGGCAATTAGGAAGAACTGAATTGAGATGGGGGTTCGGGCGTTTCCTAGTGGGTCAAAGCCGCATTCGTATGGTGATAGTTTATTGATGTCTGGTTTTATGATAGTGTGGATGTTGATAATATATAGTGCGGTTGCCGTTGTTATGGCTATGATAATGAGGATGGTGAGGTTAATTATTTCTTCCCTGGTGGGGCTAAATGCTTGGAGGGCATTTGTACTGCTATACTAAAGAAATAGGATCCTCACCAGTAGACCGATACGTATAGGAATAATCATACGATGTCAACGAAGTGTCAGTATCAGATGGCTGCTTCATAGCCAAAGTGGTGGGTGGTTGTAAAGTGGTGTTTAATTAGTCGTAGTAAACAGATTGTTAGGAAGGATGTTCCAATTATGACATGAAGTCCATGGAAGCCTGTGGCTACGAAGAATAATGAGCCGTATACGCTGTCTGAGATAGTGAATGGGGTCTCTATGTATTCTGATGCTTGTAGGGCTGTGAAGTAGATACCAAGGACGATAGTAAATATTAGAGCGTAGGTTGCCTCTTTTTTGTCTCCTTTTATTATTGTATGGTGTGATCATGTGATGGTTGCTCCTGATGATAGGAGTACGGCTGTGTTTAGTAGGGGTACTTCTGTTGGGTTGAGGGGGGTGATTCCAGTTGGAGGTCATTCTGCTCCTAGTTCTGGGGTTGGGACCAGGCTTACGTGGTATAGGGCTCAGAAGAACCCAAGGAAGAAGAAAACTTCTGATGTAATGAATAAGATTATACCATATCGTATGTTTTTTTGGACGCCTTTTGTGTGGTGTCCTTGGAAGGTGCTTTCTCGGACAACATCACGTCATCATTGGATTATGGTTAGCAGTAGGATTAGTAATCCTATTTTTAGTACTGTGGTGGTTGTTGTATGAAATCAGATTGCTAGTCCTGAGGCTAGTAGTAAGGAGCCCATAGCTCCCGTTAGGGGCCATGGACTTGGGTCTACTAGATGGTATTGGTGGAGTTGGTGGGTCATTACGTGTTTTCTTGAAGGTATAGGATAATTAGTAGTACGAAGACGTAGGCCTGGATGCAGGCTACTGCTAGTTCTAGTATAGAGAGTAGGAACAGCAGTGTTCCTGTAATAACACTTATGGTGATATTTGTGTTAATAAAGTTTAGTGTGGCTGTGCTAACTATGGTTATAAGTAGGTGTCCGGCTGTAATGTTAGCTGTAAGTCGTACCCCTAGTGCTAATGGTCGTATTAGTAGGCTGATGGTTTCAATAATGATTATGAATGGGACTAGCGGGGTTGGGGAGCCTTCTGGGAGTATGTGGGCTAATGTAGTTGATGGGTTTTTTGTTATTCCAGTAATTACTGTAGCTATCCAGAGGGGGATAGCTATAGCTATGTTTATTGATAGTTGGGAGGTTGATGTAAATGTGTATGGTAGTAGGCCCAAGAGGTTTGATAGTAGAATTACAAAGAATAGGCTGGTTAGTACATTACATCATTTTTGTCCGTAAGGGGTTAGTTGGTCGGTTATGTTAGATATTATGGTCTTTAGTAGCCAAGAGATGGCGGTTGTTATGCGATTTCCTAAAAGTTTGGGTTTGTGGTGAATTATTAGGATTGGAATTAGTACAGATAGAGGGGCTGTTGGGATTAGTAGTAGTTCTGGGCTTATAAACTGTTCAAATATATTTATAGTCATGGAAGTGCTGGTGTTGGTTTATGGGGTGTGGTTCGAATTATTGGGTTTGTTGTTATTAGAAAAGTTTTGATCTTTTGTGTGGTTAGGTGGAGTATTAGTCAGGTTCATAGGTAGGTTATAAGGATATAAACTGTATCTAGTTGTGGCATATCACTAAGGAAAGTATATTTCTTCTTCAACTTAAAAGGCTAATGCTATAAAAGCTTCTCAGTGATTGTTCTGAGGTCAGCCATTGTTCAAAGTGGTGTAGTGGGATAGCTTCTATTGAGATTGGTATAAAACTGTGATTTGCTCCGCAGATTTCTGAGCATTGGCCATAAAATACCCCGACCCGTGAGGTGGCTAGTGGGAGTTGGTTTAATCGCCCAGGGACTGCGTCTACTTTTACCCCAAGTGATGGGATTGTTCATGAGTGAAGAACATCTTCTGCGGTTACAACAATACGGGTTTGTAGGCCTGCTGGTATAACCATACGGTGGTCTACTTCAAGTAGTCGTGGTGAGCCGTTTTGTAGGTCTTTTGTTTGGATTATGTAAGAGTCGAATGAGATTTGGGTTTCGTCTGAGTACTCGTAGTTTCAATATCATTGATGTCCAGTTGCTTTGATGGTTAGGTATGGGTTAAATACTTCTTCTATTAAATATAAAGATCGAACAGAGGGCAGAGCTGTCAGAATTAAGATTATGATGGGGGCAGCTGTTCAGGCTGCTTCTAGCTGCTCCACTTCTTCTGTTGGGTCGTTGTGGGTAAGGGCTGTGGTAGTTGCAGTGAGTGTAAATATTGTGATTACTATGGTTATTAAACAGGTGAGAAGAAGGACGTGGTCATGTAGAAAGATCACTTCTTCTATTGTTGGTCCTGTGGCTTCTTGTAGGGATAGTTGTCCTGCATATGGCATATGAGGACCACAAAGGCTGTGACTTGGCCACGACAAGGCCATGTAATATGTTTACTAGGTTCTCGGGAAGAAAGCAAAATATGCGGTTAACTTGAAATTAACAGGTGGCAGGTTAAATCTGTCTCTTCTCGGGCCATGGTCACTCTATGTAAGAAATAAGGTTTCGAATGGGGGCGTAGGTGTTATTTAGTATAAATGTTGGTTCTGTGTGTGTGTGGTATGGTGGTGGTGAGCCGAAGAATCACTCTACATGTGTTTTTTTTCCAAGGGGTATGTGAATTTCTCGTTTACATGTTAGTGCTTCTCATACGATAAAAAGTGATATTAGTACTGCTACTATAGAGATAGTTGATCCGATAGATGATATTGTGTTTCATAGGGTGAAGGCATCAGGGAAGTCTGAGTATCGTCGAGGTATACCAGATAGACCTAAGAAGTGTTGTGGGAAGAATGTTATGTTTACCCCAATAAACATTACTCAAAATTGGGTTTTTGTTATAGTTTGGTTTAGGGTGTAGCCTGTGAATAGGGGGAATCAGTGGGTAAGTCCACCCATGATGGCAAATACTGCTCCTATTGATAGTACGTAGTGGAAGTGTGCTACTACATAGTAAGTATCGTGTAGGACAATGTCCAGTGATGAGTTTGCTAGGATAATTCCAGTTATTCCACCTACAGTGAATAGGAAGATAAACCCAAGGGCTCAATAAATGGGGGTGTGTCATTTAATTTGGCCTCCTGCTAGGGTTGCTAATCAGCCAAATACTTTAATTCCTGTTGGGATTGCGATAATTATTGTTGCTGCTGTAAAGTAGGCTCGGCTGTCGATGTCTAATCCTACTGTGAATATGTGGTGTGCTCAAACAACAAAGCCTAGGACAGCGATAGATATTATTGCTCAGATTATGCTTGTATACCCAAATGTGTTTTTCTTTCCCGTATAGAATGTGATGATGCTTGAGACAATGCCAAATCCTGGTAGGATGAGAATGTAGACTTCTGGGTGGCCAAAAAATCAGAACAGGTGTTGGAACAGGACAGGGTCCCCTCCCCCGCACGGGTCGAAGAAAGAGGTGTTGAGGTTTCGATCGGTAAGTAGTATTGTGATTGCTGCTGCTAATACCGGCAAGGCCAGTAGTAGTATAATGGCGGTGATAAGTACTGATCAAACAAACAGGGGGATGTTGAATATTGGTATGGACTTGGGTTTCATATTGATACATGTTGTAATGAAGTTAATTGCCCCCAGGATGGAGGAGGCGCCTGCTAGGTGTAGGGAAAAAATTGCTAGGTCCACGGATGGGCCTGAGTGTACCAGGTTTCCTGATAGGGGGGGGTATACTGTTCACCCAGTGCCGGCTCCGGCTTCAACATAAGAGGAGGATAGAAGTAGGAGTAGTGCTGGTGGTAGCAACCAGAAGCTCATGTTGTTTATGCGTGGGAAGGCTATGTCTGGCGCTCCGATTATTAGGGGGATTAGTCAGTTCCCAAAGCCTCCAATTATAATGGGTATAACTATAAAGAAAATTATGATGAAAGCATGGGCTGTTACTAGTACATTAAAGATCTGGTCGCTGCCTAGAAGGGATCCTGGTTGTGTTAGCTCCATTCGTATTAGAATGCTTAGGCATGCCCCGATTAGGCCGGATCATGCGCCAAATAGTAGGTATAGGGTTCCAATGTCTTTGTGGTTTGTTGAGAATAGTCAACGGGTAATGAACACAGGTAGTATGGCTGATTTAAAGCGGTAATCTGTAAAATTATAAATAGGGTATCCCTTGCTGCCAGACCCCGAGGTGTATAACATGTCAGACTGCAAATCTGAAGTCGGCAGCTGCCCGGGGTTTCTCCGTTTTTTCCCCACTACAAAACGGAGAAGCTAGATTAAAGTCCGCCGGTTTGGACAGCTAGCTGTTAATTAGTTTTTGTGGGATCGAGGCCCGCTAATCTAGAGAGCTTTAGTTTAATTAAAATATCTGTGTTGCAAGCAGGGGATGTAGTGTTTCTGCAAGCTCTACAGAAACTAAAGTGGTCTTTTTTTGGGGCTTTGAAGGCCTCTAGTTTAGTATAACTTAAGTTTCTAAATGTTTGGTGATAGGGGTAGGAGAAGTGTTGTTGTTATTGTTAGTGTTGAGGTTGTGATTGGGTGTATTTTGTTTGTGGTTCGTCATTTTAGTGGTATTAGTGTGGTGTGGGGTGGTAGGGTTATTGATGATAGGTAAATTAGTCGTATGTATACGTACAGACTAATTAGGGAGGTTATGGCTATTAGAATAGCTTCTACAGTTATGTTTAGGGAAGTTATGTTGTTTAAGATTAGTCATTTTGGTATAAACCCTGAGAGTGGCGGTAGTCCTCCTAGTGATAGGATGGAGGCGGATAGAATGATTATGGTATATGGGGAGTTAGTTCACATGGTTCCAATGTCTTTAATTGTTATTGAGGTTGTTGTGTTAATTAATGTAAATGTTGGGATTGTAGCTATAGCGTAGATTGTGAATGTGAGTGTGGAGATTTTTGGTGCTATTACGACGGTTGCTATGATTCAGCCTGTGTGGGCAATTGATGAGAAGGCTATTAATTTTCGCAGTTGGGTTTGGTTAAGGCTTCCAAGGCCTCCGATTGTGATTGATAGTATTGCGGATGATAGTGTTAATGTAATGTTGGTTTTGTTGTGGGTTGTTAATAGGATAATAAGTGGAGCGATTTTTTGTCAGGTTAAAATTGTTAGGGCTGTTATGGTTGTTGTGCCTTGTGATACGTCTGGTAGTCAGAAGTGGAATGGGGCGGCTGCTATTTTTATTATTAAGGCTAGTGTGATGATGGTTAGTGTTGTAGGTTCTGTTGTAATGCTGATTTCTCAGTTTGAGGTGTTTAGTGCGTTTGTAGTTGCTGCGAACAGTATGGCTGTGGAGGCTAAGGTTTGGGTTAAGTAGTATTTTGTAGCTGCTTCTGTGGCCCGGGGGTGGTTGGGTTTTGAGATAATTGGGATTATAGATAGGGTGTTAATTTCTAGGCAGACTCAAGTTATTAGTCAGTGTGTTGTTGATGTGATTATAGTGGTGCTTAAGGTGATGCTGGTTGTGATGATTAATCAAGATATTAGGTTAATTAGCAGGGGCCGGTTGTGGCGTTTTCGGGGTATGGGCCCGATAGCTTGTTTAGCTGACCCTGCTTTAGAAGGTAGTATATTGGTAGTATGGAAAGTTTTGGGCTTTCTGGTTCAAGTTCGAGTCTTGACTTTCTAGATATTAAGGAGATGATTTGAACATCTGTGTTGAGGTTTTAAGCCTTTTGCATGGCCTGGCTTTGCTACCTTAATTAATATAAAAATTCAGGAGATTGTTTAAAGTGAAGATGAAAAATACTATTTTTTGAGGGGGGGATTTTGGCATTTGAAATTTTTCTCTCGGGGAAAAAAGTAAAATAATCGGTCTTAAAATTTGTGTTGGGAATTTCAATAGTAAATTATTTTTGCGGGGTGCGATCGGGGAGGGGGGGGTTGGTGTGAAAATATTATTATGCGAATTTGGGGTTGGAATGGATATTATAGTTTTGTCGCATGTTTGCTTTTTAATTTTTAAAAATCGGGGTGTTGAAAAAGTGGTTACTGCGGAAAACTTATAATAAAAAAATAATGGAATCTTTAGGTCAAGGAAAAAATATGTCTAACAAGCATGAAGGAATATATCCGTATATAGGGAATGTGCCAGGCCAAGAATATAGCTCCACCCGGACTAGATGGTCTACCCCGGTGAGGGGAACGGTAACGAGCATATATGGGTGTCAGGTGAAAGGTAGAGATAAAAAGGACAACCAGGGGTGGAACAGGCATATCTGATAAGAACATGAGGTGATATGTACCAATATAACGGGTGCGACCAAAGGCCTTGGAAAGAGCAAGTAGGGCGGGGTGGTTCCGGACCATTGAGATGATCTTGAAGGTGTAACCAGCGGCCTTGGAAAGGACATCAAGGGAGGAGTTACAATATATGGACGTGAAAAGCGGGACTGTATGCTTTCAGTGGAAGGATAGAGGGTTTCACGGGCTGGGTTAAACCAAGGGACACCATTAGGAACGGGATAGTCATGGTTACTAATAATGGATAGCCGAAATAAACATGGAACGTTTGAGTAATGAGGGGGTAAATTTAATGTAATGAGCCAATTTCGTATACAAATAATTATAGTATAATTCTCGTTTATTAGGCGTGAGGCAGATCATTAATGTATAATTATACATAGTGAAATAAAGACTATAAGCTAAGAGATACATAGTCGGAATCAGGTCAAATTTTTTGGGGGGGGGTAGGGGGGGGTCCTAGGAGGATTACTTTATTTTTGGGGGGTGGGAGTTTTGTTGGCTCCGTGTCTACTCTATCAAGGTAGTCCTTATCTCGGGCACACCCCCATTGTGGTGGTGTGCCGCAGAGTGCTATACTGGTAGAGGCGTTAAGTAGGTATATTGCTAAGGTGAGTGGGAGGTATTGTTTTCATAGTAGGTGTATTAGTTGGTCGTATCGAAATCGAGGGTATGAGGCTCGGGTTCATAGAAATAGGGTTGTCAGTAGTATTGTTTTTGTTATAAGGTTAATGGTGAATAGTTGTGGGTTTGTTGTTCCTGGGTTTAGGAATATTGTGGCTGATAGGGTGTTTATGAGTAGAATGTTCGTGTATTCTGCTAGGAATAGAAGTGCGAATGGTCCAGCTGAGAATTCTACATTAAAGCCCGACACCAATTCCGATTCCCCCTCTGTTAGATCAAAGGGGGATCGGTTGGTTTCGGCTAGGGTGGATGTGAATCATATTATGGCTAGTGGTCATGATGGTAGGAGTAGTCATGTATGTTCTTGTGTTTCTGTGAAGAGAGTAAGTGAGTAACCTCCGGTTAGGGTGGCCATTGAGATAATGATAAGTCCTAGGGTGACTTCATATGAAATGATTTGTGCTACGGCCCGTATGGCTCCGATAAGGGGGTATTTTGAGTTGGAGGATCATCCGGATCATAGGATGGTGTAGGTAAACATGCCTGATATTGCTATGATATAGAGTAAACCTAGGTTTATGTTGGTTAGTGTGTTTGGTATGGGTATTGGTGCTCAGGATGATAGGGCGAGGGTTAGTGCTATGATGGGGGATAGTGTGAATAGGATAGGTGATGATATAGTAGGTTTTGTTGGTTCTTTTGTAATTAGTTTTAGGCCGTCTGCGATTGGTTGTAGTAAGCCTAGGGGTCCTACTAGGTTTGGTCCTTTGCGGTGTTGTATATATCCTAAGAGTTTTCGTTCTAAGAGTGTTAGGAATGCTACAGCAATTAGGATTGATAGGATGTAAAGTAGAGAGTTGGTGATGTTTATTAGGGTGGTTGTAATTATTAAGGGTGGTCCTTAATTAACCTTGTCTTGGTTTAGGTAGAAGTTGTTGTGGTGTGGGTGGGCTATTTTGTTAAAGCATGCTGTTAGTATGGGCTTTGCTCTATCGGTCCTTTCGTACTGGGTAGGGCGTGTTCATAGATAGAAACCGACCTGGATTGCTCCGGTCTGAACTCAGATCACGTAGGACTATTAATCGTTGAACAAACGAACCCTTAATAGCGGCTGCACCATTAGGATGTCCTGATCCAACATCGAGGTCGTAAACCTTCTTTTTGATATGGGCTCTTGAAGAAGATTGCGCTGTTATCCCTGGAGTAACTTGGTTCATTTGTCAGCTGTGCTGGGTCGTTTATTGGCTTGTAGGCCTGGTTTATAGTGTGAGTATAGTCACATTGTTTGGAAGTTCTTTTTTTTTCCAAGGTCGCCCCAACCGAAAGTAGTCATTATTGGGTTTAATGGTTTAGTTTAAGCTTCACAGGGTCTTCTGGTCTTATGTTGGAATTCTAGCTTTTTTACTAGAAGATCAGTTTAATTGATTTATTATAAGAGACAGTCAGGCCCTCATTTTGCCTTTCATACAGGTCTATAATTAGTAGACAAATGATTACGCTACCTTTGCACGGTTAGGGTACCGCGGCCGTTTAATTGTTCACTGGGCAGGCGTTGCCTTTAATATTTGTTTGGCTAAAGGTTATGTTTTTGTTAAACAGTTGGGGTCTTTGTTTGCCGAGTTCCTTTTATAATGTTTGATCTTTCTTTTTGATGCGCCTGTGTTGGGGTCACAGTGTGATTTTGGATATGTATTGGTTTGGTTGGTACCTATTGTGGTCTGTTAATATCTAGTGGTTTATCCGAGGTCTAGTGGATAGGTGCATGTAGAGAGGTTGTCTTATTATTAGTTCTAGCATAATAATACCCATGAGTATGGGTCTACCTTTAGTTAATTTGGAGTTTTTAGTTGATGGTGGGTTTATTTAGTTAAATTCTTTAACGATATTTTATTAGGTGGCTGCTTTAAGGCCTACTGGGTGGGGGTGTATATTTTCTCTCAAATTCAGGTTGTATCCTGTTTCAATAGAGCTGTACCCCTATTGATTGGCCTTAGATGATGAGTAGTTATTGTTTTTGTCTAAGGTCGAACTTAGATTCTTTTTTGGGTAGCCAGCTATCTCCAGATTCGATAAGCGTTTCACTTCTACTTTTAAGTCTTCCCACTCTTTTGCTACAGAGAAGGGTGCGCCCGTTAGGCTGCTTTAAAGTAGCTCATCTGGTTTCGGGGTGGAGGCTATGATTCTTCTTGTCTTATGTTTCTTGCTAGACCATGATGCGAAAGGTACAAGGGTTAGTCTTTGCTGTTTATTGCTTAAATTGTTTCCCTTGCGGTACTATGTGGTTATTTACTGTTCGATCACATCTACTTGGTTGGTCAAATGTTTTGTTTGGCTAAAATCTGTATGTTCGTGTTAGTCTAAGTTTTAGCTCAAAAAGATTAATATAATGTCGTTCGATTGTAGGTCGAATGCTTTTTGTAAGCTACTTTTTGTTTCTAAGCGCACTTTCCAGTACGCTTACCTTGTTACGACTTGCCCTGTTTTAGGTTAGTGTTTAATTATGAATGTTTTTGGTTGATTGACAGGGATGACGGGCGGTGTGTACGCACCTCATTGCGTTGGTTTCGACTAAGTATTTTGTTCTTAGTATACTGCTAAATCCGCCTTCAGTTTCCTTATTTCATGGTTTATTCGTGTTTTCTGGGTTAGAAAATGTAGCCCATCTTAGGCCCACCCATAAGTTACACCTCGACCTGTCGTGTTAGTGTATGACTATTTAGCTCACTTTGTTTCTTTCATAAGGTAGGCTGGCGACGGCGGTATATAGACTGTAGGCTAGGGGGGGTTGGGTTAATCGTGGGGTATCGGTTATTAGACAGGCTCCTCTAGGTTGTTATGGGGTACCGTCAAGTCTTTTAAATTTTAAGTTTTTACTCGTAGTTATTTGGCGAACAATTGGTAGTTTGATTGTTGTGTTATGGTTAGGCATAGTAAGGTATCTAATCTTAGTTTGTGTCCTAGCTTTCACGAGTGGAAGTTGTCTTATTAGGTGGTGGTTAGTGTGGCTTATGGCTTTTTACAGCCCGGCTGGGTTTCATTCCTAATGGTGGGTTGTTATTTAGTCGTGCTTTACGCCGTTGGTATTATTTTGGGCCTGTCGTGTAACCGCGGTCGCTGGCACGTGGATTAACCGGCCCTGTGGTCCCCTTGCTAGGTCGAGCTTTCGCTTATGGCCTAATATTAACTACTGCTGCTGGCCCGTGGGGGTGTGGCTTATGGCTTGCTTGGTGTCTTGGGTTTAGTACCTGATACCTGCTCCAATTGGTTTGTGGTAGGCTGTTTCACTGTCATGTTGAGGCTTGCATGTATAATTAGGGGTAGAAGTAATAATGGGTTTAAGACCAAGACCTCGATGTTAATAGGTATAACCGTCTTAGCATTTTCAGTGCTATGCTTTAGGTAAGCTATGTTAAC